CTCGGTTGTTAAGAGTTCCAACGAAAACCACCCAATTGAAGGGACTGCCAGATTTTTATATTTCTAAGATCAATAAAATAGGATTTTGCCGTTCTAAAACATGGGATTCTATGGAAGCTATGATAAATAGATACGAATACAGCAAGAAAAAAGGGAAATAAAAAAACTAGTAGAGAAAGTTTGTCCAAAATTGTATACGAGTCACTACCCCTCTTTTTGTTTCCTTAATTGAATTTCGTTTGATTAGAGCGAAGTTCTTTAAAAACCTCCGCCTTCTTTAAAATATCCTGAACAGTTCCTGTAGGTTGAGCACCCTTTTCAAGGAAATATAGAATAGCAGGAACATTTAAATAAGTTTGATTCTTTATCGGATCATAAAAACCCACTTTCCGAAGATCTCTTCCTTCTCTTCGGGATCGAACATCAATTGCAACGATTCGATAGACGGCTCATTGGGATAGATGTAGATGAAAAATACCCCCCTAGAAACGTATAGGAAGTTTTCTCCTCGTACGGCTCGAGAAAAAATGATTCGAAGTTTTTTCTATGTATAGAATTCTAATGAATGGCAAATGGTCCATAAAATCATCAAATCTCAAATCAATTAGACTATGATTTAATTCCTTTTTTTCTTACTCCCGCTTCCTGAAAACCGAAAAAAAAATCATTTGTACTCATAACTCAAGTTGGATAACTCTCAAATAGCTCAAAAGAAAATCTTTAGGCAATTCATTTCATTTATTGAGTGGTCTTTAACCCCCTTTTTTTGTCTCGTTTAAAAGCTATTTAGATTTTTTTTTTATTCTGATCCAGGTAGTGAGACAATTGAAACGGTGTTTCCTTGTTCTGGGATCCTTTATTTAAATCATTGGGTTTAGACATTACTTCGGTGCTTCTTAATCCTTTCAAAATGGCAGCAACATACCCTTTTTGTGATTTCTTTATATTAAAGAATCATACGAACGGTTGATTCCCACGTGATACACTTTGGCTAGAAAAAGTTTTATCAATTCCAACAAATTTTCCTTTTGTTTTGAATTGAAAACTTGCTCGAATTTGATCCGTTCGATTTCTATATCGAAGATATACTTACGAAGTTGTTCCAATTTATTGATTGGCATTAACCCTAGACCCTTGCCCCCGAGAAATTAATCAATATTTTCTACTCGAGCTCCATCATGGACTATTTACATTACAACCCCCCCCAAAAAGAGGGGTTCTAGTGGAACAGAACAAAGGATGTCGAGTCAAGAGCACCTTTATTCCTATATAAAATGGTGGATGTAAGAATCCACAACGGATCGTGTCCTTCAAGTCGCACGTTGCTTTCTACCACATCGTTTCAAACGAAGTTTTACCATAACACATTCCTCTAATTTAAAACCAGTATGGAATTGATTCAGTTATGGAATCATGAATAGTCATTGGTTCAGTCGGTACATAGACATAGTAATCTATACTTTTTCTTCGATACACAGATGGTTAGATATTTTTCTAAAGAAGTCTTAGCAAGACCCCATCTTTTAGTCTATGAATGCAACATTTATATATAAAAAAAAAAAAAGAACATAAATAAGACGAATAAATCAATTCTTTTTGAATCTGCATCTTCAAGTGACTCAATAGGATAGATTAACCCAGCTCCCATTTCTTTGAGTCCCAAAGATTCAGCTCATAAGAAATCATTAAAACTATTTCTAATTGAATTGAAAAATTCGACATTATTATTTGAATTTCAATAAAATTTGACTACATTTGATCATCATAAGAAAGAGAAATCTCTATTTCTTTTCAAATTGAATTATCAATGATTTAAAGAAGATAAAGAGATGTAACAAGAAATCCAATTTCTTTTTTTCGTGAGATGGATAAAAAAGCTGATGTAAGGAAAGATTTAGGTGCTTATACTTTCGATTCTAATTTTATGAACCAGATGAACGAATAGGGGGTTTTCGTATCTATCAGATAGGCTGAACAATTGTCACTGTTATGGATATTCTATGTTAAAGATTAATTAAATATTCAAATTTTACATTTATTTTTACATTTAAGAGATCACAGTTATTTTTCATAAAAATCGAAAGACTATTGTTACTGAAATAGAACCATAAGAATAATACATATAAGCTAAGCATTTCTTTATTTTATATGTATTTTCATATTTTGTTTAAGCTGGGGTTCAGTAATCTTTCTACAATCTTGACATAAAATAAAGTGAATCAAATTTATGAATAACCCCCCCGTCTCAATCGTTACATAAATTTAAAATTATTCATTAAAGCCAAAGACGAAATACCTAAAAATGAGGTTCAAAGAAAATACATCGGTTGCATATGTAACTTGATTCTTTGTTAATGGGATTCGGACAGACACAACAGATATTTAAATTAAGACTTTCCGTTGCTAATTAATTCCTATCTACCCCCCCAATTTTATGGGAATGATGAGTTATAAATAAAAAAAGGATTCTTTTTTACGGAATACAGACAGACTATCTTGT